CCCTTCTAGTTGCTAATACTAAAAAACGAGAAAGCCATTTCTTCTTTTTCTGTTCAATCCAAAACCAAAAATTCGTAATTCTTCATAATTCTATCGGGTTTAATAAAAATTCAATTGAATGCTTGATATAATTGCTATGCTTAGTGTGTGACTCGTTGGTTTTTTCGGGTTAGTAAAAAAAAGCCACTGATAGTCGAAACTAATAACTCTAGAAAAATACCCAATTCATCACTTCGCATTATCTGGATCCAAAGAACCGGTCAAGATATGACAGATCAGTCATATCCTTGTAGCAACTGAAACCTTTTTGCCTAAATAAAAACAAAAAATCAGATTCTAAGTTGTGAATCAAAATAGAGAAAAGAAAATAAGGGTGTGGATAAATGGAAGGATGAGAGAAAGAAAGAAAACGACGATTGATGCTATCTAATTCCAATATGGAATATGTAAGGTCTATGAGCCGTCTCATAAAAAAGGCAATGTAAGAAAGCATTAATACAGATTCATCCATACTAAAATGAATCCGCCCAGAGAACAAAAAAATCAAGAGCTTCGAGTCAATAAAGACTGAGAAGATTGACTCACGCACAACTTTCATTGAGCTCCATTGCAGAATTCAGACCTAAACATTAAGTAAGAAGCGATGAGAACGACGGAACCTTTGGATCTCAAAAATTCGATTGAACACGAATTCTAATGATTCATTGATCTGGATGGCGGAACGGACCCGAGACCAATTCATCTATTCGAAAAAGTTAGAAATTATGGCTACAACCGAAATCGAAATTGAATTGAAAGAGTCAACATTCGCCCGCGAAAACTTTCTTTTCTTGGATTACTAAATTTGGGTCAATTAAAGATGCTAAGGCGGTTAAATTCAAGGAGAAAACAAAAGAAAGATTCATTTTAAGATTCTCAAAACCAATAAAATTATATATATATCTATATTTCATAGAAATAGTTCTTTTAGGTCTTTCACTATACGATAGAAAGAAGATACAAATTACTACCAGATTTGAGATCGATTCGCTGAACTCCATACTTCGATATATTACTTATACTTATGAAATCGATGGATATCGTATGAACTACAAGTCTATCTTAATTCAAATTCTATTCTATCTAAATTTCCTTAAACTAAATTTCCTTAAAATTCCCTATTTTTGAATCTTTTTATTCGCGAGGAGCCGGATGAGAAGAAACTCTCACGTCCGATTCTGGAGTAGAGATGGAATTCAAACCCAACCATCAACTATAACCCCAAAAGAACCAGATTCCGTAAACAACATAGAGGAAGAATGAAGGGAATTTCTTATCGAGGTAATTATATTTGTTTCGGTAAATATGCTCTTCAGGCACTTGAACCCGCTTGGATCACATCTAGACAAATAGAAGCAGGTCGACGGGCAATGACACGAAATGCACGCCGCGGTGGAAAGATATGGGTCCGTATATTTCCAGACAAACCGGTTACAGTCAGAGCCGCAGAAACACGTATGGGTTCGGGTAAAGGATCGCCTGAATATTGGGTAGCTGTTATTAAACCAGGTCGAATACTTTATGAAATCGGTGGCGTAACAGAAAATATAGCTAGAAGGGCTATTTCAATAGCAGCGTCCAAAATGCCTATACGAACTCAATTCATTCTTTCGGGATAAAATTTGGAAATGTAAAAGAAAAAGGCAAAAGCAAAAAAAATCGCTTTTGGGGATACAAACGAATCGCAGGTGCAGGTTTGGTTTTTTGGACAAACAATATTTCTTTTTTTCTTCGCCCTTTACTTTGCCTAAAAAAAATAATCAAAAAAATGATATGATTCAACCTCAGACCTATTTGAATGTAGCGGATAACAGCGGGGCTCGCAAATTGATGTGTATTCGAATCATAGGAGCTAGCAATCGTCGATATGCTCATATTGGTGACGTTATTGTTGCTGTGATCAAAGAAGCAGTTCCGCAAATGTCGCTAGAAAGATCAGAAGTGGTCAGAGCTGTAATTGTACGTACTTGTAAAGAACTCAAACGCGACGACGGTATGATAATACGATATGATGACAATGCCGCAGTTGTCATTGATCAAGAAGGCAATCCAAAAGGCACTCGAGTTTTTGGTGCGATTGCAGAGGAATTGAGACAGTTCAATTTTACCAAAATAGTTTCATTAGCTCCCGAAGTATTATAAAACGAGACCCTAATCTAGTTCCATGATAATATCATTCCAGAAAGAATATAGTTATGTTTAGAGTAGTTATTTGAAAGAAATCAATTAAGATTCAGTTAGTAGATTGTGTCTCACGCATATACCTTGAAAAATGCATAGTCATAACCAAAGAAAAAACAAGAAAAACATGTTGATTATATCCAAATTGGGAGGGACCAATACTTTAATTCATTATGGCTAAGGATACTATTGCTGACATACTAACCTCGATACGAAATGCTGAGATGAATACAAAAAGAGTGGTTCGAATAGCATTTACGAATCTCAGCGAAAGTCTTGTTAAAATACTTTTACGCGAGGGTTTTATCGAAAACGTGAGAAAACATCGAGAAAACAACAAATCTTTTTTGGTTTTAACCCTACGCTATAGAAGGAATCGGGACGAGCCTTATAGAAATCGAAAAGTTTTAAATTTAAAACGCATCAGTCGACCCGGTCTACGAATCTATTCTAACTATCAACGAATTCCTAGAATTTTAGGCGGGATGGGGATTGTAATTCTTTCTACTTCTCGAGGTCTAATGACAGACCGAGAGGCTCGATTAGAAAGAATTGGTGGAGAATGTTTGTGTTATATATGGTAATACTTCTAATATCCAAATGAAATTCGCAACTTTCTATTTGTGACAAAGTAAAGGGGACAGGTTGTCTAATATCGTATCTCATCTACGACCTCATCTTTGAAAACGACATCTATGGTTTTAGATCGTCCAGAATAAAGAAGTTGATCCAGAATAAAAGAGGTTTTCGTTTAACTGAAAAACAGAAATCGATTCCGGAAAGTTTAATTAAAGAATCCGTTCTCAACGACATCTTTGGGGTTCATTTAGATAATAATGATCTAATTCTCGGTTATATTTTGGGAAAGCTACCACTTAGGTTTATTATAATACAACGAGTCTTCAATTAGTCGAATTTTTGACTTTGCGAAAAATAAGAATCAAAAATTTCGGTATTTTTTTTTTCAACTTCAACATTTTCAACATTCATTCAATATGATTCGAAATGCAAAATTTCAAGAAACTTATTTTCTTCCAAGACGTAGATTCAGAATTAAGGTGAAAAGTCGGCAAATATGAAAATAAGAGCCTCTGTTCGTAAAATTTGTGAAAAATGTCGATTAATACGCCGTCAGGGCCGAATTCGAGTAATTTGTTCCAACCCGAGGCATAAACAAAGACAAGGATAATCAACCTCGGGACAGGCCCGATATTCAAAAATGGATAGATCCATAGATCTCTGACTCATATTTATGAGATGCTAAAATATGGCAAAAGCGAGACTGAAATTGGTTTCACGTAGGACCCGACGTCTACGTAAGAGTACGCGTAGAATACCAAAAGGGGTTATTCATGTTCAAGCAGGTTTTAATAATACCATTGTGACTGTTACAGATGTACGAGGTCAAGTGGTTTCTTCGTCCTCTGCCGGTAATTGTGGGTTCCGGGGTACACGAAAAGCGTCGCCATTTGCTGCTGAAACCACAGCAGTAACCGCTATTAGTACAGTAGTGATGCAACGCGCAGAAGTCTTGATAAAAGGTGCCGGTCTCGGGAGAGACGCAGCATTACGAGCTATTAGCAAAAGTGGTATACGATTAACTTTTGTACGGGATGTAACTCCTTTGCCCCATAATGGCTGTAGACCTCCGAAAAAAAGACGTGTGTAAAAATCAAAATTGAAGAGATTTCAACAGCAAGAAAAACAAGAGAAATAAATGATTCAATGATCTGATCAAATAATATTATTATGGTTCGAGAGCAAGTAAGAATAGATACTCGGACACTCCAGTGGAAGTGTGTTGAATCAAGAGCAGACAGTAAACGTCTTTCTTATGGACGATTTATTCTATCTCCGCTTCTGAAAGGTCAAGCTGACACAATAGGCATTGCGATGCGACGAGCTTTGCTTGGAGAAATAGAAGGAACATGTATCACACGCGCAAAATCTGCGAAAATACCGCATGAATATTCTACCATAGGGGGTATTCAAGAATCAGTCCATGAAATTTTAATGAATTTGAAAGAAATTGTATTGAGAAGTAATCTATACGGAACGTGTGAGGCAGCCATTTGTGCCAGGGGCCCCGGATATATAACCGCCAAAGATATCATCGCACCGCCTTATGTAGAAATCATTGATAATACACAGCAGATAGCTAGCTTGACGGAACCAATTGAGTTGTGTATTCGATTACAAATCGAGAGGAATCGTGGATATCTTATAAAAACATCCAATAACGTCCAAGATGGAAGTTATCCTATAGATGCTATCTTCATGCCTGTTCGAAATGTGAATCATAGTATTCATTCTTATGGGACTGGAAATGAGAAACACGAGATCCTCTTTCTTGAAATATGGACAAATGGGAGTTTAACCCCTAAAGAAGCACTGCAGGAGGCCTCCCGAAATTTGATTGATTTATTTATTCCCTTTTTACAGACAGAAGAGGAAAACTTACATTTCGAGGATAATCAATATATGCTTCCTTTACGCCCCTCTATCCTTCCTGATAAATTGGTTAAAATAAGAAAAAACAAAAAAAAAATAGCATTGAAATCTATTTTTATTGATCAATTAGACTTGCCACCCAGGGTCTATAATTGCCTCAAAAGGTCTAATATATCTACATTATTAGACCTTTTAAATAATAGTCAAGAAGATCTTATGAAAATGGAACACTTTCGCATAGAAGATGTAAAACGGATATTAGACATTCTCGAAAAGCATTTCGGGCTTGATTTACCGAAAAAGTAGTTTTCAATCCAATGAATGTATTT